AGACAGAATAATTGAGGTCTCATTCATATTATTATGGATGGGCTAAATAAAAAAATGTAGGGATTAAAAAAATTAGGGTATGTCTTCATTGAGATTCTAAAATTTTGAAAATACTTATTTCGGATGAGCCGAGCCAAAAGGATGAACTAAAAAAGTTCTGCATCATGAACTATGTACCGCGCACATCAACATCAATTAGATGGCTCCTAAAAAGTAACATAGAAGGAATAAAATATGAAAGAAAATACAAAGAAATGAAAGAGGGGGGTCGGATTCCATTTGTAATGTATCTGAGATGAATTTTTACTATTCCCACCCCTCAACTTCCCTAGACTAGACTTTTGGGTCTTTCAACCAACTAATTTAACTTTTCGAATATTATTGAAGAAGTATTAACATTCTTTTTGGGAGTGCAAAAATAAAAAAAAAAGTAAACAAAATCTAATAATTAATTTTTTTACATACTTTATATACATAGAACATACATATATTCTTTACTCATCTAGAAAGAGTATATCTCCAGACACTAGATGGATAAATATGTATGATGATCTAGACTACTAAGAAATATCTATGTTGATCCGTATTCATTTTAATTAATTTGTGGAATAGATACTCATACAAATTAATCGTGTGCCAGGAACCAGATTTGAACTGGTGACACGAGGATTTTCAGTCCTCTGCTCTACCAGCTGAGCTATCCCGACCATTCGTGACGCATCATCCTCATTTTAAGAGATTACTTGAATATATGTCAACTAAATAAAAAGACGAAAAAAAAATATTACAAAGTCTTATCCAAGCCCTGGAATTTCTTGGATCTTCAAAAATAAGACTTTGTAAGTTTCAGTAGGAGTAATGATATGTATTGTTAATCATTCAAATGAGGATTCCTTGCTCAAAGATAAGATGTTCATTTGTACATTTATCATATATAAAAAAATTTACCATATATATTACATTACATATTCCAAACATATTCCACATATTCCAAGACTTGTGATAAGAAAAATGAAAATTCCGCTCAGATCCGTTTGTGAAAGAATAGGATTAATAAGAAACATAACGAATTTGGAACCACTAAAAAAAAAAGAGGATATAGGATAAATAATTAGAGAGTTAAACGGGCCTTTTGGGGATAGAGGGACTTGAACCCTCACGATTTCTAAAGTCGACGGATTTTCCTCTTACTATAAATTTCATTGTTGTCGGTATTGACATGTAGAATGGGACTCTATCTTTATTCTCGTCCGATTAATCAGTTCTTCAAAAGATCTATCAGACTATGATGGAGTGAATGATTTGATCAATGAATATTCGATTCTTTCTTCAACTTGGAATCGATTCACATCTTTCATTTGTCATATAAATATGAAAAAATAGAGATTTGGGGTCTAATCAATTGAAATAGTATTTCAGTACGTATACGTATATATATGTTCATCCTTGATCCTTTCTTTTCTGGAATTTAGATGGAAGGATTCCTTTACTAACGAAACGAAATGTCGTCAACTCCATTTGTTAGAACAGCTTCCATTGAGTCTCTGCACCTATCCTTGTTTTATTCTCGCTTTCTGAACTCTTCTTGGTTTTCGGAAAACAGGATTTGGCTCAGGATTGCCCATTGTTAATTCCAGGGTTTCTCTGAATTTGAAAGTTCGCACTTGGTAGGTTTCCATACCAAGGCTCAATCCAATTAAGTCCGTAGCGTCTACCAATTTCGCCATATCCCCCTTTTTATTTTTTTCTTTGAGATTAGAATCTCATTAGGATGCTTTTTTTTCATTTAAATTATGAGAATTATGCCGGAACTCTTGAATTCGTTAGATACCGATTCCTATACCGAAAAATGTTTCCTTCTATTTTGTTTTGAGTTATTTTCTATTTTATTTCATCTCTACCGGATACCCATATTTGGTCCAATCAGAAATGATTCTATCATTTCTGTATTCGCAATTCAATATACATGGATATATACCACATATATATATTTTATATGCCTCTCCTTCTAGCATTTTTCTCATGCAATTTGGAATACTCGAACGGTCGATTCTTTTTTTTCGTCTTAGTTTTAACCTTTTCGAATGAAAACAAGGGAATGTTTCATTATGATCGGAATTGGGCCTTTCTCTTTCTTTCATTTGTTTTTATTCTTATCTTTTTTCCTTAGAGCGGACAGATCCTATATAACATAACTAAAAATAACTAAAATATAACATAACTAAAGATAACTAAAATGGAAATTTCTTATTTTTTTGAGATTAAATAAAAAAGAAATCCATTTATTAATTTAGAATAGCGAGATCTAATCTAATGGCTATAAATAATCATTCTATTAATTTAGAATTAGACATTAATTTAGAAAAGAATTCGAGTTATTTCTATTCTATCTAATTATTTATATATCTAAATATTCCTAAATATTATAAATAGAAATTAGATATTTATATCGAATTTAGAATTACTTTAAAAAAATTGACTTTTAAAATAAAATTTTTTA